CAGGAATTGCGTTCATTATAGGATCTATTGTATCTCTTTTAGAAGATGGCATGCCGCCACTCGGACTCGAACCGAGATGCTCTAGCACTGCTTCCTAAGAGCAGCGTGTCTACCGATTTCACCATAGCGGCTTGCTCGAACTCATAATAGCCTATTATTATTTAATCGTCGAGATTAAAGGAGTCAAGTCAATGCAATATTTTTTAGGAAACATTGAAATTGAAAATTGATGAATCAAAATTCGTTCAAATAGGGATTTGAAGGTTCAGTTATTTTAGTTTAGAGTGTCGGGTTTATTTAACTTAGGACTTTCGTGTAGTTTATGCTCTCCTGGAATTGAACTGTTGTAACTAGATAGTTCTACCCTCAATCCAGGGATAGAACCAAAAATAAAATGCCTTTTCTCATTTTCATTTTTTAATGATTCGTTTTTTTTTATTTATCTGATTTCATAAATCTGAAACAAAAAACGCATTTTATCAATGAACCCAAAACAGGATCTATCTTGGATCATTCAAAAGTGACACATTTTTTGTACAAAATATTCGCTTTTATCGATTGGGTTAAAAACGAGAGGTACATGGGGAGTATATATAGTAATTCAAAGAAATAATGATTCAGAAAGTTACAAAAAAGTTTTAAACTTAATTAATTAGTTTCAACGACTCATTAATTTTGACTAAAGATCTTATATTTGCTCTTCTCGAGATATAGAAAAAATACAAACTTTTATTATTGTGATTGTGCCAAGTGGGTCGATGGGGAAAATAATAATCCCCATCTCGGAAATGATAAAATATACTAAAAAGAAAGGTAAAACCTTGTATCTTGACTTTATTCTTTTTTCAAAATCAAAAAAGTATTCTATTATTTTTAGAATTCAGTAAACAGAAAATTTTGGATTCTAGATATCAGAAGAGCGAGGCGAGTTTCATTTCATATTGATTAGTCCAAAACAATAGGGAATGGAAATCATTCATTACATTCATTTTTTTATATAGTCTAAATTTAATGAAATTAGCTAATTTTTTGAGTCAAGTCGATTCAGATTATTCTACTGTTTTATTATTTATTTGTTTGTCGTACAAAAAAACTTTTTGAATTCCCGGTAGAAAGAGATTTCCCTAACGAAAAGGCCTTTAGCGCTGCCCAATATCCCTTCTTTTTCCAAATATTTTTACGAATACGCTTTTTTGATATAGAAGTACGTTTTTTTGGAACTGCCATTTAAAGTTACTCATTGGTATAGTTGTATGTGAAAGACATCTATTATTCAAAATGAATTCTTCGTTACTATTCAGTATCTATTTAGTTATTCTCTAGATAATATTCCCTTTCTAAAAAAGAACTATAGATATGTGAAAATCGCATCGAATATTACTAGAAATAAAAAAGAATATATGATTATGTGATTTTTTCAAAAAATTGTTTTTTTCTATTCCATACAATATTGGGAAGAAAGAATAATTTGTACTAATTCGTACTTTTATTTCTCATTCAAATCTATATCTATAGAATCTGATATCATAGAAATTAAATTGGTTGAAATTGAGAAAATCAATCCAAAAAAACCTCTATTTCTGTCTATTTTTGTCGTTCTACATTTAATTTACATGTAATAAAATCCATCGAAAAGTTTAAGAAACCAACTTTTGCCTAATGAAAAAATTTGCATATTAATTGGTCAAGCTCAAGGAAAGAGTGGGCCTAATTTAAATTTTAAAATTCGAATGAGACTAGTAATGAATCTGTTAAAAGATACATGACATGATAAAAGATGTTTTAGTCATTTTTTTAATAATTTTTTTTAGATAAATAAAAAAGTTAATTTTAGTTTTTGATATAAAATAATGAATGGATATTATAGCCTTTGCTATAAACATAAATGTATTTTTTTTGAATGGAAAACAATCAATCAATTACATAATGAACTAGTTAATGATTTTGAATAAACTAATTAAAATAGCAAGTTCTTGTTTCATTAGACCAAGTTATTGCCCTTAGTTGATCCTATGATTCATACAAGTACCCTTTTTTTTGGTGTAATTCTTTATGCTTGCTCTATGGATAGAAATTATTGTAATACTAATTATTATTTTATCTATCTTCATAAATATCTGACTTAATAACTAAATATTCACCTTTTACTAGAAATTTGGTCATACCATTTGACCAATTGTAATTTCGTAAGTTGAATATTGGAAGTATTTTGGAAAGACTAAAAATAAGTAAGAATATAAAATTCTCTTTAAGTTAGTGCATATCTTTATTTTTTTATTGACTCCTTTCAAAAGATGTAAGATCCGACGAATCGGAAACAATTAATTAAGAATAAAAAACTTTTTTTATGGAACATATATATCAATATGCGTGGATCATACCTTTCGTTCCACTTCCAGTTCCTATGTTAATAGGAGTGGGGCTTCTTCTTTTTCCGACGGCAACAAAAAATCTTCGTCGTGTGTGGGCTTTTCATAGTGTTCTATTGTTAAGTATAGTC